TGACCAAAATAAAACGGAGGAAACTGAAGAGGAAATAAAAGAATATGACGAGGAACTAGAAGAATATGAAGAGGAAATAGAAGAATATGACGAGGAACTAGAAGAATATGAAGAGGAAATAGAAGAATATGATAAGGAACCAGAAGAATCTGATGAGGAAGTGCAAGTTATTCACTATACAATGGAAAATTTAGGAGAACAAAATCGATATCGATGTACTTTGAAATTACAAAGTAGAAAAAAAAGTAGAAAAAAAAGCTTTGAAAAATATCTTTTTACTTTTTTTTTCGATTCTAAACGGTGGAGTCGTCCATTGCTAAAAGATGCTGGATTCGAAACCATTGTACCAAATCAAGTGTCACAATATTTTTTTTATACATGTCCAAGCGATGGAAAACAAAAAATATCTTTTACATACCCACCTAGTTTATCTACTTTTTCACAAATGATAAACCGAAAGATATCTTTGTACATGACAGAAAAGGAATACCAGGAAAACAACAACCTATATAATCATTGGGTTTCCGCCAATGAACAAAAAAAAAACAACCTCAATAATGAATTAATAAATAGAATAAAAACTTTAGAAAAACAAATAGAATCCTTAGAAAAACAAACGGAATCCTTAGAAAAACAAACGGAATCCTTAGAAAAACAAACGGAATCCTTTGATCTGGATGTACTAGAAAAAAGGACCAGATTATACAATGATGAGAATCAAGAAGGAAATGATGAGAATCAAGAAGGAAATGATGAGAATCAAGAAGGATATTTGCCTAAAAAATATGATCCTTTTTTAAACGGACCATATCGTGGAAAAATCCAAAAATTAGATTCATTCCCAATAGAAATGAACGATTTACTAACTTCTACACGAAATTATATAAAAACGCCCCGGCTAAACAAGATTCTGGATCTATTCACTAGGAATCCATTTATGAATTTTGATAATGGGAAATCATTATCGACATATATTGATAATTCCTTAAATTCAAAACCCCCAATCATTGATTCAAAAAATAAAACAAAATTTTCGAAATTCACATTCGATGTAGTCACAAATGATTCAAATGATAAAACAACAAATGATTCAAATGATAAAACAATTAGAAATAATAAATTTGTTGCAATAAAAGAAATTAGTAAAGAAGTGCCTTGTCCAGACGAATTGACAACATTGGATTCATTAGAAGTTGACGAAGAAGACGACGAAGAAAATCCAGAAGAATCTGGAACTGGTTATCCAATTCGTTCCAGAAAAGGCAAACCCGTGCTAATTTATACTGATGAAAAAGAAGATAAAGATACAGATACCAACGAGGATGATTCACAGGAAGCGGAACCGGAAGAGTTTTATGTAACGCGTTATTTACCACAATCAGATTTTCGTGAAGATCTAATCCTGGGGTCTATGCGTGCTCAAAGACGTAAAAAAGTTATTTGGGAAATCTTTCAAGCAAATGTACATTCACCACTTTTTTTGGATCAAATTGACAAAACTTTTTTTTTCTCTTTTGATTTCTCTAAAATGAAAAATATTGTTTTTGGGGATTGGATGGGCAAAAAATCGGAAATTGGGAATTCTAGTTGTGAAGAAGAGGAGACAGAAGAAAGTCTAACTAGATCAAATCAAGAGGATCTAACTAGATCAAATCAAGAAGCTCTAAGAACAAATAAAGACGCTCTAAGAATATCAGAACTTTGGGATAGCATTCTATTTGGTCAACCAATAAGGGGTTCGCTGTTACTCACCCAATCCATTTTTAGAAAATACATTACATTGCCATTCTTGATAATAATTAAAAATATTGGACGCATATTATTATTTCAATCCCCCGAGTGGCATGAGGATTTCCGGGGTTGGGATAAGGAAATACACGTTAAATGCACTTATAATGGTGTTCCATTATCAGAAACAGAATTTCCTAAGGATTGGTTAACAGAGGGTATTCAAATAAAAATTCTATTTCCTTTCCGTCTCAAACCCTGGAAAGGGGCCAAAGTACGATCCCGTCATAGGGATACTATGAAAACAAAATCAAAAAAAAAACGTCCTTCTTTCTTAACAATTTGGGGAGGGCAAACTGAAATCCTCTTCGGTTCCCCACGACTAGAATTTCCTTTTTTTGATTTTTTTGAACCCATTTCTAAAGAATTAAAAAAAAAATTTCGAAAAGCAAAAAAGAAAGGTTTTCTAGTCATTTTACAAAAAAAAATCAAAAGTTTTCTACTAAATAACTCAATCGGAAGAAAATTGGTTCTCGAAATAAGTCTAATTAGAAAAAGAATAAGGAACGAGTTTGAAAAAATAAAAAAAATTCTACTATTTTTATTAAATCAAATCAAAGTTTTATTAAATCAAATCAAAGTTTTATTAAAGAAAATAAAAGAATACGCACCAGTTGAAAATAAAAAAAATTCTTTAATTAGTAGTAATAAAAATACTCAAGAATTGGTCATTGGAATTCACTCCACGAATTGGGCAAATTATTCACGCATAGAAAAGAAAATGAAAGATCTTGTTGATAGTACAATCTTCACCAGAAATCAAATAGAACAAATAAAAAAAAAAAAACAAAAAATAATTATAACTCCAGATAGAGATATTATTAGTCCTAACCAAACTCATTTTAACGATAAAAAATCAAAAAATATTTGGCAAATATTCAAAAGAGGCAACATTCGATTACTAGGTAAATTACGCCATTTTATAAAATATTTCATTGAAAAAGTATATATTGATATATTTATATATATAATTAACACCTTTAGAATCAATGTACAAATTTTCATTGAATCAATAAAAAAAAAAATTAACAACTCTATTGACAACGATAAAACAAATCAAGAACAATTTTCTATTGATGAAACAAATCCAAATCAAATGGAATTTATTTTTACTATAAATAAAAATAAATCGTTTTCTAATATTAGTAAGAAAAATGCAAATCCTTATTGTAACTTGTCTTCCTTGTCCCAAGCATATGTATTTTACAAAATATCACAAACTCAACAAATTAGTAACAACTATCAGTTGAGATCTGTACTTGAATATAATGGAACTCATCTTTTTCTTAAAGATGGAATCAAGAATTATTGTGAGACACAAGGAATATTTGATTTTAAATCAAAACATCAAAAAATTGACAAGTCTGGAACGAATGAATGGAAAAATTGGTTAAAAGGTCATTATCAATACAATTTACCTCAAACTAAATGGTCTCAATTAGTACCACAAAAGTGGCGAAAGAAAGTCAATCAATATTGTAAAAAGAAAGATTCAATGAAACGGGATTCTTATCAAAAAGAAAAAGACCCATTAATTCATTATGTCAAACAAAAGTATGATAAAATGGATTGCTTGATGGATAAAAAAGAAAAATGGAAAAAAAACTACAGATATGACCTTTTAGTACAGAAATATATATCAAATATATATAGAAATTCTAAAAAGAAAAGGGACTCGTATATTTATGAGTCACCGTTGGAAAGAAATAAAAATCAAGAAATTCCATATCTATATAATTTCAATATACGGAAACCTCAATCATTTTATGCACTAATAGATATAAATCTTGGTGATTATCTCGGAAAACAATCCATTAAAAAAAATCGCAAATATTTGAATTGCAAAACTTTCCATTTTTTAATTAGAAAAAATATAAATATTGATGCCTGGACCAATAGGTGTACTGATACAAATATTAATCAAAATACTCAAACTAGAACCAATAGTTATCAAAAAATTTATAATGAAGATATTTTCTCTCTCACGATTCATAACAAAAAAAGAAAAAAATCCAAACCCAATCCAAAAATACAATTTTGGAGTTGGACGGGAATGAATCAAGAAAAATTAGATCCTCGCATATCAAACCTGGAACCAAGGTTCTTCCCAGAATTTGGAAGACTTTATGACACATATAATGCCTATAAAATGAAACCATGGATCATACCAATCAAATTACTCCTTTTCAATTTTGATGTAAATAAAAATAGTAGTCAAAATGAAAACACCAACGGAAATCCAAAAAAGGATCCTTATCAATTATCTAATAAAAAAGCGGATTTTGAATTAGAAAACAGGAAGCAAGAAAAAAAACAACAATTTGGTCAAGTGGATCTTGAGTCAAAGGTACTAAACCGAAAGAAAAGAAAAAATATTGCAGAAGATGACAAAAAAGCAGAAGATAACAAAAAAGCAGAAGATAACAAAAAAGCAGAAGATAACAAAAAAGCAGAAGATAACAAAAAAGCAGAAGATGGCACAAAAGCAGAAGATGACACAAAATTAAACAGTAAAAAACATAGAAAAAAAAAGCAAGACGAGAAAACAGCTGAGCTAGAATTATTCCTGAAAAAGCATTTCCTTTTTCAACTAAGATGGTATGGCTCCTTGCAGGAACAAATAATCCAAAATATCTGGGTATATTGTTTCCTACTTAGAATAGAAAATCTAAAAGAAATGACCATAGCCTCAATTAAAAAAGACGAGCTTAATCTAGAGGTAATGTTGATAGAGAAGGATCTATCCGTTGCAGAATTGATAAACGAAGGAATATTGATTCTCGAACCGATTCGTCTATTTATAGAATGGGATGAGGAATTTCTTCTGTATCAAATCATTAGTATTTCCTTGCTTAATAAGAATCGATATCAAACTGTTGATACAAATGATTTTTCGAAATCCATTACACAACGACATCACAGTATATTCGTGAATCAAAACCAAAATCATTATGATTTCCTTGTCCCCGAACACATTCTCTCCACTAGACACCGTAGAAAATTGAGAATTCTAAATTGCTTCAATTCCTGGAATAGGAATGTTGTGAATGGAATTTCACTATTTGGCACTGAAAATAGTGTAAAGAATTGTGGACAGTTTATGAACGAAGATAAGTATCTTCATACAAATATAAATAATTTAATTAAATTAAAATTGTTTATTTGGCCTAATTATCGATTAGAGGATTTAGCTTGTATGAATCGGTATTGGTTTAATACCAATAATGGAAGTCGTTTTACTATGTCAAGGATACATATGTATCCGCGATTTCCAATTAGTTGATAATCTATTTCTTATATATTATACCATTATATCACGTAACATACTATACAAATATGTATATATATACATATTTGTATAGTATTAAAAAGTAGTATTAAAAAGATATAGTATGAAAGCCAAAAAAGACAGAGATTTTTTTATTACATTTTCATACAGCATACTGATTTAATATCATATCAATTCAATCTAGAAAGGAATCGCCCGAACCCCGTTAGGTACAAAGAAATCATTCTAGTTCATAAGTATAAAAGTTTCTTTTTTACTTTTGATCCAAATGCCATTTGGATCAAAAGTAAAAAAGAAATAACAATTTTTGTATGTACCAGATTCAAATGAAATATTATTATATTATTAATATTCAATTAACCATTATTATATTTATTATTTCTGATCGGTAAATAAAAAACAAAAAAATCGAAAAATTTCCTTATTTTATGGTCAAAAATTCATTCATCTCGGTTATTCCACAACAAAAAGAAGAAAACAGGGGATCCGTCGAATTTCAAGTATTCAGTTTCACCAATAAGATACGGAGACTTACTTTACATCTGGAATTACACAAAAAAGATTTTTCATCCCAGAGAGGTCTTCGAATCATTTTGGGCAAGCGTCAACGGTTGTTAGCTTATTTGGCAAAGAAAAATAGGATACGTTATAAGAAATTAATAGGTCAGTTGAATATTCGTGAGCAAAAAGCTCGTTAATTTGATTAAGAAGTTATTTACAAAATTGGATTATGAAATTTCAATTGATTTTATTATTATTGATTATTTCATTAGAATATTATTATTAGAATGACTAGATATAAGAATTATTAGATTTTGCATTTTGATGAACTTCATTTTGAGAAATTCATGAAATAAGGAATCGGGGAAAAAAGATATGACTGTACCGGGTACAAAAAAGGATTTCATGATAGTCAATATGGGTCCTCAGCACCCATCAATGCATGGTGTTCTTCGACTGATCGTTACTCTCGATGGCGAAGATGTTATTGACTGTGAACCAATATTGGGCTATTTACACAGAGGGATGGAAAAAATTGCGGAAAACCGAACCATTATACAATATCTCCCTTATGTAACACGTTGGGATTATTTAGCTACTATGTTCACAGAAGCTATAACTGTAAATGCACCAGAACAATTGGGAAATATTCAAGTACCCCAAAGAGCCAGCTATATCAGAATAATTATGCTAGAACTGAGTCGTATAGCTTCTCATTTGTTATGGCTTGGACCCTTTATGGCGGATATTGGTGCACAGACTCCTTTCTTCTATATTTTCAGAGAGAGAGAATTTATATACGATTTATTCGAAGCTGCCACAGGTATGCGAATGATGCATAATTATTTCCGTATTGGAGGAGTAGCTGCGGATCTACCCTATGGCTGGATAGATAAATGTTTGGATTTTTGCGATTATTTTTTAACAGGAGTTGCCGAATATCAAAAACTTATCACACGCAATCCCATTTTTTTGGAACGAGTTGAGGGAGTGGGTATTATTGGTGGGGAAGAAGCAATAAATTGGGGCTTATCCGGACCCATGTTACGAGCTTCCGGAATACCGTGGGACCTTCGTAAAGTTGATGATTATGAGTGTTACAATGAATTCGATTGGGACGTTCAATGGCAAAAAGAAGGGGATTCCTTAGCTCGTTATTTAGTACGAATCGGTGAAATGACGGAATCCATCAAAATTATTCAACAGGCTCTGGAAGGAATTCCGGGGGGACCCTATGAGAATTTGGAAGTACGACGTTTTGATAGAGCAAATAATTCCGAATGGAATGATTTTGAATACAGATTCATTAGTAAAAAACCCTCACCTAATTTCGAATTGTCGAAACAAGAACTTTATGTGAGAGTAGAAGCCCCAAAGGGAGAATTAGGAATTTTTCTGATAGGAGATCAGAGTGTTTTCCCATGGAGGTGGAAAATTCGTCCACCCGGTTTCATCAATTTGCAAATTCTTCCTCAACTGGTTAAAAGAATGAAATTGGCCGATATCATGACAATACTAGGTAGTATAGATATCATTATGGGAGAGGTGGATCGTTGAAATGATCATTGATACGACAGAAATACAAACTATCAATTCTTTTTCTGGATCAGAATTCTTAAAAGAGGTCTATGAACTCATATGGATCTTTGTACCTATTTTGATCCTGATATTGGGAATCACAATAGGTGTACTAGTAATTGTGTGGTTAGAAAGAGAAATATCCGCGGGGATACAGCAACGTATTGGGCCTGAATATGCCGGCCCATTAGGAATTCTGCAAGCTCTAGCAGATGGAACAAAACTACTTTTTAAAGAGGATATCCTCCCATATCGAGGAGATGCCCGATTATTTAGTGTTGGACCAGCTATAGCAGTGATAGCCACTCTATTAAGTTATTTAATAATTCCTTTTGGATATCATATTGTTTTATCTGATCTAAGTATAAAAAAAAACAATATTCTTTGTATAAAAACATATTCTTTATAAACTTATGCTTTCTAAATTTAAAAAAATCAATAAAAAAATTAATACATAAGATGAATATAAAAAAAGATAAGAAGATATTCGCCCACTCCCAATATATTTGAAGCATTCACCTATAAAGAAATTGGAAATTCCGATACTATTTATAATTCCATCAATTATGTATCTATCAAAAAAAGATATGAATTGGGCTAATTTTCTTACACTTCTAGTAAATACCTTTGTATAAAAAATATCTATATAACCCCTATTATATGACCAATTATATATCACATTGACTACTGGGTCCAATAAAATTCTTTTAGAACCCATTTTTACAAATGAATTGATTAAATCCAAATCTTGGAAAGATGAATAAACAGATCCATAAAAAATAAATGCTACGCTTAGTCCAAAAAAAGCTATACTTACCGAATAAATTGCATTTATTATAAATTCATACCCATCATGAGTATCCTTATGTAAAAAGTTTTCCGCTGGAGTCAACCACTTGGATAATAAATCCAAATTCATTACTCCTTGACCGAAAGGAATTCCTATTGATCCAACAAATAAAGTAAATAGTACCAACACAAACAGTGGAAATACCATAGTATTATCCGATTCATGAGGATACACAGAAATGTATTTTTTTCCAAACACACTAAAATCTTGCATTTGATTTCTTACATTCTTATCAAGTTTATGTATATTTCTCGAAAAAAAAGAAACACTTTCATTACTATTTGTTTCATCATTATTCGTTACTGATAAAAGTAAATTTCTTTTGACCGATTGGGTTGTTTCTTTTCCCCATAAAGATATTGAATAGAGTGAACTATTTGGAATTCCACTGTAATTTTTGAAATGAACATGTAAATAACCTTCAAAAGTAAGTAAATAGATCCGAAACATATAAAATGCGGTTAATCCTGCTGTGAAAAAAGCTATTATTGCAAAAATTGGTGAGTACAACCAACTATCATTAAGAATTTCATCTTTGGACCAAAAACAGGCAAGAGGCGGTATACCACAAAGAGAAAGTGTACCTAAAAAAAAAGTAATTTTTGTAATTGGAACATATTTTGTTAAACCACCCATAAGAGCCATATTCTGGCTTTTATCTGGCGAATACCCAACAATAGGTTCCATTGAATGAATAATGGATCCAGATCCCAAAAACAATAGCGCTTTCGAATATGCATGGGTGATTAAATGGAATAAAGCGGCCCGATACGAACCTATACCTAGAGCTAACATAATATAGCCAAGTTGAGACATTGTAGAATAGGCTAAACTTCTTTTAATGTCTCTTTGAGCAAGAGCCAAAGTAGCTCCTAATAATAATGTTAGTACGCCTATCAAAGAAATGAAATTCATTATGTAAGGTATTACTGTGAAAAGGGGAAAAAGCCGAGCTACAAGAAAAATTCCTGCGGCTACCATAGTAGCAGCATGTATAAGAGCTGAAATAGGGGTAGGTCCCTCCATAGCATCGGGTAACCATACATGAAGAGGAAATTGTGCGGATTTAGCAACTGCACCTAGAAATAATAGGAAAGCACACAAAGTAGCAAATAAAGAATTGACTTCATTATTTTGGATTAACCTATTAAATGTTTCGAACAAATCCCGAAATTCTAAACTACCGGTCATCCAATAGAAACCTAAGATTCCCAATAATAATCCAAAGTCCCCTACACGATTAGTTACAAAAGCTTTTTGACAAGCACTTGCTGCAATCGGTCGTGTGAACCAAAAACCTATTAATAAATACGAACACATTCCCACCAGTTCCCAAAAAATATAAATTTGTATCAAATTAGAACTAGTAACTAATCCTAACATCGAAGCATTGAAAAAACTCATATAAGCAAAAAATCTCAAATATCCCTGATCATGAGACATATAATTGTCACTATAAATAAGAACCATGATTCCAACCGTAGTGATTAATATGAGCATAATGGAAGTAAGTGGATCAATTAAATATCCGAACTCTAAGGAAAAATCATTATTGATGGTCCAAGACCATATATATTCATATATAGAACTCCCATTTATTTGATGAATAGATAAATTAGCCGAAAAAATCATAGCTATACTTAGGGATAAAATACTGTAAAAAGCCCAGATACGACGAATATTTCTTGTTGTTGTTGGAACAAGTAGAAGCCCAAATCCTATTAACATAGTAACCGGAATTGGAAGGAGAGGTATTATCCATATATATTGATATGTATGTTCCATAAGAAAATCCATTTTAAATTTTTTTATTATTGTGAGATTTTTCAAGATTATACTATTTTTACGGTTTATAACCATATAGTATGAAAATAGTATAATAAGGGAAAATTGTTAGACCAAAAAAACAGTTCTCGATTCGGATATAGATCTAATATATACTAATAATCCAATTCAATACAATAAACAATAAAAATAGTTATTCTAATTAAAATATTTAGAGTGATTATCTAATTCACTGTCAAATACAGATTTATCTAATTTAAATCCAATAAATAAAACTTAGATTTATTTATGGTTATGGTAAATTTTATGATACTACCTACCTTATTTCACATAAAATATTATATTACTTAGATTATCTTTATAGAATATGTCTTAAAAGAATAAATTTTATTTATGCATAGGGACTTTTAACTTGATTAATTAATAAAAAAAATTGACATAATTTTTTTTATTGTATATAAATTTCTATATAAATTCTATAAGGATTCGTAATCTTTTTCATTTTGATAAACTAGAATCAATGGATTTTGTAGTATTGGATTTATATAAACATAAATTCGAATGAAACTAAATTATAAATATATATATATCAATAAATTATAAATTTATATCAATATAAATTTGTTTTTTTTTTATGTATGTATTATATATGTAATAGAGATGCAAAAAGAGAATAAATAGAAAGAGTAATAAAAAAGAACTATTCCAAAAATTTATTGATCTTTTCATCTAGTAAAAATATACTACTAATAAAGTACATATATATAATAATTAAGAATATTCATATGTTATAAAAAAGGATTCTATTATCTATAACATAAATATCTATAACATTAAATGGAGATAATGAATAAAGAGAATAAAATAATCCGTCAATATATGTCTTTCACATACAAAAATAAAAGTGAATAACCTCTTTGTTTTGAATGGCAGTTCCAAAAAAACGTACTTCTATGTCAAAAAAGCGTATTCGTAAAAATATTTGGAAGAAGAAAGGATATTTGTCCGCAGTGAAAGCTTTTTCTTTAGCTAAATCAATTTCAACGGGTAATTCAAAAAGTTTTTTTGTACAACAAATGAACAAATAATAAAGTTTTGGAATAATTCGAATGAAAATATTCATGAAAAGTGAAAAATTTATAAAATGAATGATTCACATTAACTAATGTTTTTAATTTTGCAAAAAAAAATATAATATAGAATTAGTTATTGTAATAATAAGAATTCTTTCGTCTACTAAGCTCAATATATTTGAATTATTTTTTATTATACCGAAATTCATCATACGAGTGATACCACAGTTTATGATACGACCCTTTTTTCCTACCAAATAATTTACTTTTCACAACTAGGATATCCTAGTTGTGAAAAGTAAATTATTAAATATAGATTGCAAATCCTTTGTTTTTTATATATTTAAGCCAATACCTATTTATTTAGTAAATAAAATAAATCTTATCGTAAATTATGCATATAACAAGGAATACAACTATTAATCCAATTTCATGATACCAAACTAAAAAAAAAATTTAAAGGAATTCTTTGGGTTTCGTAATGAAATTGTGATAAATAGAAAATATAGGATGAAATTTTAATATATAGAAAGTTTTTAAATTAAAAAAAAAAAAAGAATCTTGGAATCTCGACGATTTCTGATATGGATGCTATTATTCTTTCAAAGAAGCCGCCATGGTGAAATCGGTAGACACGCTGCTCTTAGGAAGCAGTGCTAGAGCATCTCGGTTCGAATCCGAGTGGCGGCATCCTAACACAATAAATCTTATAATGTATTTAATACCTTATTTTAATTTGGTAATTGTATTTTATTTATGATATTTTTGACTTTAGAACATATATTAACTCATATTTCTTTTTCAATCATTTCCATTGTAATTATCATTCATTTGATGACCTTATTAGCACAAGAAATCGTAGGGCTGGGACATTCGTTGGAAAAAGGAATGATAGCTACTTTTTTCTTTATAACAGGATTCTTAGTTATTCATTGGATTTATTCGGGGCATTTCCCATTAAGTAATTTACACGAATCATTAATGTTCCTTTCATGGAGTTTCTTCATTATTCATATGATTCCATATTTTAGAAATCCTAAAAATAAAAATTATTTAAATTTAAATGCAATAACTGCGCCGAGCGCTATCTTTATTCAAGGTTTTGCTACTTCGGGTCTTTCAACCGAAATACATAAATCCACAATATTAGTACCTGCTCTACAATCCCAATGGTTGATGATGCATGTAAGTATGATGTTATTGAGTTATGCAGCCCTTTTATTTGGATCCTTATTTTCAATTGCTCTTTTAGTCATTGCATTTCGAAAAAATAGTAATTTTTTTAGTAAAGACAACAATTTATTAATTAGGTCATTTTTATTTGGCGAGACCCACTTGGACGACAAAAAAATTATTTTCCAAAACCCGCCCTTTCTTTCATTTAGAAACTATTACAAATATCAATTGATTCAAAGATTGGATTATTGGAGTTATCGTGTCATTAGTTTGGGATTTACTTTTTTAACCATAGGCATTCTTTCTGGAGCAGTATGGGCTAATGAAGCGTGGGGATCTTATTGGAATTGGGATCCTAAAGAAACTTGGGCATTTATTACTTGGACCATATATGCAATTTATTTACATACCAGAACAAACCAAAGTTTTCAAGGTCAAGGTATGAATTCAGCAATTGTAGCTTCTATGGGATTTGTTATAATTTGGATATGCTATTTCGGGGTCAATCTACTAGGAATAGGTTTACACAGTTATGGCTCATTCCCATTTTTATCTAATTAAGTCTTTATTTCATTAAGTAAATTACTTAAAAAATATATTAGGAGATCCTTCCAATATAATAAAATTTGTATTATTCTTTGAGAACCGCTTAAACTCAGAAGGGTTTAGGTTTAGTTTAAACGGTTCTCAAAGATTAGAGATACATCTCCAATTTTAATTCATTTTTTTTCATTCGATTTAAAAATAGAAAATCAGATAATTATTTGATTGTTCGCTTTATTTATCAAGACTATATATCAAAGTAATTAGATAAAATAGCTTGTACCTTATCAACTGATAGCGAGAGAACCAAATCAGGATAAATACCAATTCCTATTACTGGCAAAAATATACAGATAGAAATGAATAGTTCCCGCGGCCCAGAATCTACAAAAGAAGGGCTTGGAAAATTAAATAATTTGTATCCATAGAATATCTGGCGTAACATGGATAATAAATAAATAGGAGTTAATATCATCCCAATTGCCATTATAAAAGTAATTAATATTTTTAGTATTAAAAGGTATTTTTGACTAGTAATTATTCCAAAAAATACTAATGATTCAGCAACAAAACCGCTCATTCCCGGCAATGCAAGGGACGCCATTGAAAAACTACTAAACAAGGTAAATAGTTTTGGCATTGGGATAGATACCCCCCCCATTTCGTCAAGATAAACAAGATGTATTCTATCACAACAGGTTCCCCCTAAGAAAAAAAGTGCAGCACCAATAAATCCATGAGAGAGTAGTTGCAAAATAGCACCATTTAGTCCTGTGTTAGTTAGAGAACCCATTCCTATAATTATAAAACCCATATGAGATATGGAGGAATAAGCTATTCTTTTTTTTAAATTCTGTTGACCAAAAGAGGTTAAAGCCGCATAAATTATTTGTATTGTTCCCACTATTACCAACCATGGAGAAAATATAGAATGAGCGTGAGGTAAAAATTCCATATTGATCCGAATTAACCCATATGCTCCCATTTTTAATAGGATTCCGGCCAGAAGCATACATGTACTGTAATGTGCTTCTCCGTGGGTATCTGGTAACCATGTATGGAGGGGTATAATTGGTGATTTGACAGCATAAGCGATAAGAAAACCAAAATAGAATAGAATTTCCAACACCATGGGATACGATTGATTGGCTAATGTTTCAAAACTCAATGTGGGTTCGTTGGAACCATATAAGCCTATACCTAACACTCCTATTAAGAGAAAAATAGAACCCCCCGCGGTGTATAAAATAAACTTTGTAGCTGAGTACAAACGTTTTTTACCTCCCCACATGGATAAAAGTAAGTAAACAGGAATTAATTCAAACTCCCACATGATGAAAAAGAGTAAAAGGTCTCGGGAAGAAAATAACCCTATTTGACCACTGTACATTACTAACATCAGGAAATAAAACAATCGCGAATCCCGAGTAACCGGCCAAGCCGCTAAAGTAGCTAAAGTAGTGATAAATCCTGTCAGTAAAATGGGTCCTACGGAAAGTCCGTCGATTCCCAGTCTCCAGTGCAAATCAAAAATATTTATCCATGTATAGTCTTCCTCCAATTGGATTAATGGGTCGTCCAATTTAAAATGATAACAGAATACATAGGTCATTAGAAGGAGTTCTAACAAGCATATACCTATAGTATACCACCGAACCACCTTATTTCCTCTATGTGGGAAAAAAAAGATTGAAGAACCTGCAAATATCGGCAAAACAACAATGATTGTTAACCAAGGAAAATAACTCGTGGTAAAGACAAGATACGCTTTGACCATAAAAACCCGTACTGGAGAAAATGAATTCTTCTAAGTACGGGTTTTGTCGGTAAAAAAATAAGAATCAAATGATTCAATGTGATGAAGTTTTTTTTTAAAGTATTAATAAGCTAAAGCCATACTACGGGTTGTCTCATTCCATAAATACACACGAACACTCAAAAAATCCGTTGGACAAGCGGATTCGCATCTCTTACAACCTACACAGTCCTCGGTTCTTGGTGCGGAAGCAATTTGCTTAGCTTTACATCCGTCCCAGGGTATCATTTCCAATACATCCGTAGGACAAGCTCGCACACATTGAGTACACCCTACACATGTATCATAAATCTTTACTGAATGTGACATTGGATCTATAAATTTAAATTTAGGAAATAAAATTTTATTTGGTATCAGTAGTGTTAACAAATAAATTATATATTGTATATACCAAAAAAATCAGTAATTTACCAGAATTTAGAATAAATGGATTTCTGGATATGTTCACGAAAAAGGACCAAGATACTTGAATTTTTGTTTCAACGTAATACAAGTTTGCACATACTAATCTAATTCCAATTAGTAAAAATTATATTTGTTAATATTAATAAGTATTTATTTTTATAATAGTTATAAATTTATATTAAATTAATATTGTTGTAAATTACTCAGAACAATAAAAAATAAAATAATAAATAAAAACTATTTATTTTGTTACATATTAAAATCTTATATTACTAATTATATATAATTATATAATTACAACTATTTATTTAACAAATTGGATTGATTAATACGAGTTGATTTTTTGTTACGATAGATTGACGAAACAATGGCTAGTCCAATTGCTGCTTCAGCCGCTGCAATAGCTATAACAAAAATTGAGAAAATATCTCCTTTTAATTGACGAATATCAAATAAATCAGAAAATGTTACGAGATTCATATTAACCGAATTTAGTATAAGTTCAAGACACATAAGCGCTCTAACCATGTTTCGGCTTGTGATCAATCCATAAATACCAATCGAAAATAAATAGGCACTCAAACAAAGTACATGCTCAAACATCATTGACTAACTCCTTATCAATCTCGACTAAGTTTAATATAAATAAACATTGGTTCCAATAGTTCAATTGATTGAAAAAAAAATAAGAATAATGGGATAAAATAAAAAAGTTTTTTAATTTTATCTAACACTAATTGTTCTCTAATTAGATTCTTCTTATTTTTTATACATATTATTTTCATCATTATTTTATTCTTTTTCTATTCTATCTAAATAAATATATATGAGAGAAAACAAACAATGGAAAAATACACTTATTAGGAGGGAAAAATAAGTGTTATAATAAAGATACGCAATAAAACAAGACATTATTTTATTTGAAATTTATAGAATTTATAATTCTAAGAATTTGTACTTATTATTGATTTATTGAATTATTGACGAGCCATACTAATTGCACCTATCAAGGCAACTAAAAGAATTATAGAAATTAGTTCAAATGGTAGAAAAAAATCGGTTGATAAATGAATCCCAATTTGTTGAACATTACTTATTAGGTCCTGTTCTATAATTTGGTTTGACCTTGTAGTCCAAAGAATTCCGTACCATGACATTTGTAGAATAGTAGTAATTAGTGAAAAAAGAATACTTATACAAATCAGCAAAGTGATCCCATCTCCAACAGTCCAAAGACGGAAATCATTATAGTCTTCGGAACTCTTTGTGAACATCACAGCAAATATGATTAACACATTTATAGCTCCCACATAAATAAGGAGCTGTGCGGCAGCTACAAAATAGGAGTTCGATAAAATATATAATAAAGATACACAAATAAGAACCAATCCCAACGAAAATGCAGAAAAAATAGGATTAGTAAATAAAACCACTCCTAGGCTTCCTAATATAAGAAAGGATCCCAGAAATACTACAAGAAGATCATGTATTGGTCCAGTTAAATCCATTATGTATAAAATCAGAGATAAATAAGTTTAAATATTTCATTATCTTATTAAATAGTCCAAGAAAAAGAAGATTACTTTATTTTTTGTTTTTGTATATAAGATTTACTAATTTAATTCAATCTTAATATAGTGCGAATTCATATAGATACAGTTATTGGACCAATTATCTTTCTTTATCCCAACTGCGAAAATCGATTGATTGATTGAATAAAAATGAAAATGAAAGAAGCCTGAATTCCTTATATAAAAATGACTAATTGGTAATCGTTTTTGAATCTTCTTTGTCTATTTGGATTTGAGTCGAATTCCTAATTGCTCGAATTGTGTAATCTCCAATTACTGATATTGGTAACCGACCCAAAGCAATTTGATTATAATTTAATTCGTGACGATCATAAGTGGAAAGTTCATATTCTTCGGTCATTGATAAACAATTTGTTGGACAATACTCGACACAGTTACCACAAAATATACATACTCCAAAATCTATACTATAATTAAGCAATTGTTTCTTTTTAATATCTTTTTTCAATTGCCAATCTACAACGGGTAAATCTATCGGACATACACGAACACATACTTCACAAGCAATACATTTATCAAATTCAAAGTGGATTCGACCGCGGAAACGCTCCGATGTGATCAATTTTTCATAAGGATATTGAATAGTTATAGGTAAACGATTTGTATGAGATAAGGTAATCATGAAACCTTGACCAATGTACCTTGCGGCTCGTACTGTTTGTTGGCCATAATTCATGAATCCAGTTACCATAGGAAGCATATCATAAATATCCATGAAATGAATAAATTGATGTTTCTTTCTCTTGCTTGAGATAGATTATGAATTTCGAATGTCGTTATCGTATTCCTATATTTATAGGGAAACCAGTTGGAAAGAAATTGTCAATAATAGATTACCTAGAGAAATAGGTAAAAGAAATTTCCATCCAAGATTTAATAGTTGATCCATCCTCATCCTAGGTAAAGTCCATCTTGTTGTTATAGGAATAAACAGAAACAAGTAAGCTTTAATTAATGTAATAAAAATACCTATTATCATTCCAGGAATTCCGCCTATTTTATTTATTGTTAAAAATTCAGGAATAAATAAAATAGGTAGAATAGAAAAATCCCATCCGCCTAAGTAAAGAACAGTTACAAATAATGAAGAAACTAATAGATTTAAGTAAGAAGCAACATAAAATAAACCATATTTGATACCCGAATATTCCGTTTGATAACCCGCTACTAATTCTTCCTCTGCTTCTGGTAAATCAAAAGGTAATCTTTCACATTCTGCTAAAGAAGAAATTACAAAAATCAGAAACCCAATAGGTTGACGCCACAAATTCCACCCCCAAAAACCGTATTTTGATTGTGCCTCCACTATATCAACTGTACTTGAACTATTAGATAATCATAGTCGATGACAACATTACTGTTCCCATCTCTATTCCAGAACCGTACGTGAAACCTCAGCTTCATACGGCTCCTATGTGGTCACAAATAAATGTAAGGACTACTTCGATAGTAACATGAATTCAGTACCCTTTATTGGTATTGGAGGATAGATATAATCAAGATACATGGGACAGTCCCAAATTAGACCGATGAAATTCGATCTGCTAGAACAAAAAAAGTGCTTCCGAATTTATCTCATACCCTTTTTTATTTTATTTATAAATAAAAAATTGCTCTTTGTTCAGTAATAACTTAACTTATTCTTTCAATAAAATACTAGTTTTATCAATGGATATTTCAGCCCATATTTGTTTATTACAAAAGAATTAGACATTTTTTCATAAATCATTAATTCTGTATGTAGAAAATAAAAATAAATAAAGATCTTTTTTTTATTCATTTTTTCTATTCATTCTAATTCTACATTGCATTATTTCTTTTGTTCCTGTTCTTGTTTCTAAGAAGAGGGGAGGGAGAAGGTACTTAAAAAAAAAAAATAAAAGGGATTAATTCGTTCTTGATAGTTATCTCTTTCATTAGTGAATAGGGGCATACTCTAGATCGGAATCATGGATAAGTACTGCTTGGTCGTTTCTACTAACTTAAAGTCCTAATTATGATTCGTTTGATGTAAAAACCTTTTTAGATATTTTACATTATCTACATTACTAATCTTTTGTGTATCTTGGTGTTTCTACCTGTTCACTAATTTTCGATTGATCTCCATATGGTAATAAATAATATAGAATCCATATACTTGATCTTTTGCACCCGCTTCAAGACATACTGATTAATAAAAGAATCTTAGTCTTGGGGTAAACAGTTTACGATATTTATATTTATTTATGCTTTACACTCGTACATAGGGAATGAGATTCAATTTTATTACTGCGAATTGATAAGCTGTTGTATTTCACTCATATAACTATCTGGTTAAGCTCATTTACCTAAATTCTGAATAAAAAAATGATAATATTCATTCAATATATTCAACTGTTTTCCTAAACTACCAATAAAGTAAAGGAAATAGGTAAAAAAAGTTTATGTTCTAACGAATCGCACGTAGAGATATAGATAATACACATAGAGTTAATGGTATTTCATAACTAATCGATTGAGCAGCGGCTCTTAGACCACCTAGAAAAGAATATTTATTATTTGATCCATACCCTGACATAAGAAGTGCAATAGGAGCAATACTTGAAATAGCGATCCATAAAAAAACACCTATACTTAGATCAGATAAAACAATATGATATCCAAAAGGAATTATTAAATAACTTAATAGAGTGGCTATCACTGCTATAGCTGGTCCAACACTAAATAATCGGGCATCTCCTCGATATGGGAGGATATCCTCTTTAAAAAGTAGTTTTGTTCCATCTGCTAGAGCTTGCAGAATTCCTAATGGGCCGGCATATTCAGGCCCAATACGTTGCTGTATCCCCGCGGATATTTCTCTTTCTAACCACACAATTACTAGTACACCTATTGTGATTCCCAATATCAGGATCAAAATAGGTACAAAGATCCATATGAGTTCATAGACCTCTTTTAAGAATTCTGATCCAGAAAAAGAATTGATAGTTTGTATTTCTGTCGTATCAATGATCATTTCAACGATCCACCTCTCCCATAATGATATCTATACTACCTAGTATTGTCATGATATCGGCCAATTTCATTCTTTTAACCAGTTGAGGAAGAATTTGCAAATTGATGAAACCGGGTGGACGAATTTTCCACCTCCATGGGAAAACACTCTGATCTCCTATCAGAAAAATTCCTAATTCTCCCTTTGGGGCTTCTACTCTCACATAAAGTTCTTGTTTCGACAATTCGAAATTAGGTGAGGGTTTTTTACTAATGAATCTGTATTCAAAATCATTCCATTCGGAATTATTTGCTCTATCAAAACGTCGTACTTCCAAATTCTCATAGGGTCCCCCCGGAATTCCTTCCAGAGCCTGTTGAATAATTTTGATGGATTCCGTCATTTCACCGATTCGTACTAAATAACGAGCTAAGGAATCCCCTTCTTTTTGCCATTGAACGTCCCAATCGAATTCATTGTAACACTCATAATCATCAACTTTACGAAGGTCCCACGGTATTCCGGAAGCTCGTAACATGGGTCCGGATAAGCCCCAATTTATTGCTTCTTCCCCACCAATAATACCCACTCCCTCAACTCGTTCCAAAAAAATGGGATTGCGTGTGATAAGTTTTTGATATTCGGCAACTCCTGTTAAAAAATAATCGCAAAAATCCAAACATTTATCTATCCAGCCATAGGGTAGATCCGCAGCTACTCCTCCAATACGGAAATAATTATGCATCATTCGCATACCTGTGGCAGCTTCGAATAAATCGTATATAAATTCTCTCTCTCTGAAAATATAGAAGAAAGGAGTCTGTGCACCAATATCCGCCATAAAGGGTCCAAGCCATAACAAATGAGAAGCTATACGACTCAGTTCTAGCATAATTATTCTGATATAGCTGGCTCTTTGGGGTACTTGAATATTTCCCAATTGTTCTGGTGCATTTACAGTTATAGCTTCTGTGAACATAGTAGCTAAATAATCCCAACGTGTTACATAAGGGAGATATTGTATAATGGTTCGGTTTTCCGCAATTTTTTCCATCCCTCTGTGTAAATAGCCCAATATTGGTTCACAGTCAATAACATCTTCGCCATCGAGAGTAACGATCAGTCGAAGAACACCATGCATTGATGGGTGCTGAGGACCCATATTGACTATCATGAAATCCTTTTTTGTACCCGGTACAGTCATATCTTTTTTCCCCGATTCCTTATTTCATGAATTTCTCAAAATGAAGTTCATCAAAATGCAAAATCTAATAATTCTTATATCTAGTCATTCTAATAATAATATTCTAATGAAATAATCAATAATAATAAAATCAATTGAAATTTCATAATCCAATTTTGTAAATAACTTCTTAATCAAATTAACGAGCTTTTTGCTCACGAATATTCAACTGACCTATTAATTTCTTATAACGTATCCTATTTTTCTTTGCCAAATAAGCTAACAACCGTTGACGCTTGCCCAAAATGATTCGAAGACCTCTCTGGGATGAAAAATCTTTTTTGTGTAATTCCAGATGTAAAGTAAGTCTCCGTATCTTATTGGTGAAACTGAATACTTGAAATTCGACGGATCCCCTGTTTTCTTCTTTTTGTTGTGGAATAACCGAGATGAATGAATTTTTGACCATAAAATAAGGAAATTTTTCGATTTTTTTGTTTTTTATTTACCGATCAGAAATAATAAATATAATAATGGTTAATTGAATATTAATAATATAATAATATTTCATTTGAATCTGGTACATACAAAAATTGTTATTTCTTTTTTACTTTTGATCCAAATGGCATTTGGATCAAAAGTAAAAAAGAAACTTTTATACTTATGAACTAGAATGATTTCTTTGTACCTAACGGGGTTCGGGCGATTCCTTTCTAGATTGAATTGATATGATATTAAATCAGTATGCTGTATGAAAATGTAATAAAAAAATCTCTGTCTTTTTTGGCTTTCATACTATATCTTTTTAATACTACTTTTTAATACTATACAAATATGTATATATATACATATTTGTATAGTATGTTACGTGATATAATGGTATAATATATAAGAAATAGATTATCAACTAATTGGAAATCGCGGATACATATGTATCCTTGACATAGTAAAACGACTTCCATTATTGGTATTAAACCAATACCGATTCATACAAGCTAAATCCTCTAATCGATAATTAGGCCAAATAAACAATTTTAATTTAATTAAATTATTTATATTTGTATGAAGATACTTATCTTCGTTCATAAACTGTCCACAATTCTTTACACTATTTTCAGTGCCAAATAGTGAAATTCCATTCACAACATTCCTATTCCAGGAATTGAAGCAATTTAGAATTCTCAATTTTCTACGGTGTCTAGTGGAGAGAATGTGTTCGGGGACAAGGAAATCATAATGATTTTGGTTTTGATTCACGAATATACTGTGATGTCGTTGTGTAATGGATTTCGAAAAATCATTTGTATCAACAGTTTGATATCGATTCTTATTAAGCAAGGAAATACTAATGATTTGATACAGAAGAAATTCCTCATCCCATTCTATAAATAGACGAATCGGTTCGAGAATCAATATTCCTTCGTTTATCAATTCTGCAACGGATAGATCCTTCTCTATCAACATTACCTCTAGATTAAGCTCGTCTTTTTTAATTGAGGCTATGGTCATTTCTTTTAGATTTTCTATTCTAAGTAGGAAACAATATACCCAGATATTTTGGATTATTTGTTCCTGCAAGGAGCCATACCATCTTAGTTGAAAAAGGAAATGCTTTTTCAGGAATAATTCTAGCTCAGCTGTTTTCTCGTCTTGCTTTTTTTTTCTATGTTTTTTACTGTTTAATTTTGTGTCATCTTCTGCTTTTGTGCCATCTTCTGCTTTTTTGTTATCTTCTGCTTTTTTGTTATCTTCTGCTTTTTTGTTATCTTCTGCTTTTTTGTTATCTTCTGCTTTTTTGTCATCTTCTGCAATATTTTTTCTTTTCTTTCGGTTTAGTACCTTTGACTCAAGATCCACTTGACCAAATTGTTGTTTTTTTTCTTGCTTCCTGTTTTCTAATTCAAAATCCGCTTTTTTATTAGATAATTGATAAGGATCCTTTTTTGGATTTCCGTTGGTGTTTTCATTTTGACTACTATTTTTATTTACATCAAAATTGAAAAGGAGTAATTTGATTGGTATGATCCATGGTTTCATTTTATAGGCATTATATGTGTCATAAAGTCTTCCAAATTCTGGGAAGAACCTTGGTTCCAGGTTTGATATGCGAGGATCTAATTTTTCTTGATTCATTCCCGTCCAACTCCAAAATTGTATTTTTGGATTGGGTTTGGATTTTTTTCTTTTTTTGTTATGAATCGTGAGAGAGAAAATATCTTCATTATAAATTTTTTGATAACTATTGGTTCTAGTTTGAGTATTTTGATTAATATTTGTATCAGTACACCTATTGGTCCAGGCATCAATATTTATATTTTTTCTAATTAAAAAATGGAAAGTTTTGCAATTCAAATATTTGCGATTTTTTTTAATGGATTGTTTTCCGAGATAATCACCAAGATTTATATCTATTAGTGCATAAAATGATTGAGGTTTCCGTATATTGAAATTATATAGATATGGAATTTCTTGATTTTTATTTCTTTCCAACGGTGACTCATAAATATACGAGTCCCTTTTCTTTTTAGAATTTCTATATATATTTGATATATATTTCTGTACTAAAAGGTCATATCTGTAGTTTTTTTTCCATTTTTCTTTTTTATCCATCAAGCAATCCATTTTATCATACTTTTGTTTGACATAATGAATTAATGGGTCTTTTTCTTTTTGATAAGAATCCCGTTTCATTGAATCTTTCTTTTTACAATATTGATTGACTTTCTTTCGCCACTTTTGTGGTACTAATTGAGACCATTTAGTTTGAGGTAAATTGTATTGATAATGACCTTTTAACCAATTTTTCCATTCATTCGTTCCAGACTTGTCAATTTTTTGATGTTTTGATTTAAAATCAAATATTCCTTGTGTCTCACAATAATTCTTGATTCCATCTTTAAGAAAAAGATGAGTTCCATTATATTCAAGTACAGATCTCAACTGATAGTTGTTACTAATTTGTTGAGTTTGTGATATTTTGTAAAATACATATGCTTGGGACAAGGAAGACAAGTTACAATAAGGATTTGCATTTTTCTTACTAATATTAGAAAACGATTTATTTTTATTTATAGTAAAAATAAATTCCATTTGATTTGGATTTGTTTCATCAATAGAAAATTGTTCTTGATTTGTTTTATCGTTGTCAATAGAGTTGTTAATTTTTTTTTTTATTGATTCAATGAAAATTTGTACATTGATTCTAAAGGTGTTAATTATATATATAAATATATCAATATATACTTTTTCAATGAAATATTTTATAAAATGGCGTAATTTACCTAGTAATCGAATGTTGCCTCTTTTGAATATTTGCCAAATATTTTTTGATTTTTTATCGTTAAAATGAGTTTGGTTAGGACTAATAATATCTCTATCTGGAGTTATAATTATTTTTTGTTTTTTTTTTTTTATTTGTTCTATTTGATTTCTGGTGAAGATTGTACTATCAACAAGATCTTTCATTTTCTTTTCTATGCGTGAATAATTTGCCCAATTCGTGGAGTGAATTCCAATGACCAATTCTTGAGTATTTTTATTACTACTAATTAAAGAATTTTTTTTATTTTCAACTGGTGCGTATTCTTTTATTTTCTTTAATAAAACTTTGATTTGATTTAATAAAACTTTGATTTGATTTAATAAAAATAGTAGAATTTTTTTTATTTTTTCAAACTCGTTCCTTATTCTTTTTCTAATTAGACTTATTTCGAGAACCAATTTTCTTCCGATTGAGTTATTTAGTAGAAAACTTTTGATTTTTTTTTGTAAAATGACTAGAAAACCTTTCTTTTTTGCTTTTCGAAATTTTTTTTTTAATTCTTTAGAAATGGGTTCAAAAAAATCAAAAAAAGGAAATTCTAGTCGTGGGGAACCGAAGAGGATTTCAGTTTGCCCTCCCCAAATTGTTAAGAAAGAAGGACGTTTTTTTTTTGATTTTGTTTTCATAGTATCCCTATGACGGGATCGTACTTTGGCCCCTTTCCAGGGTTTGAGACGGAAAGGAAATAGAATTTTTATTTGAATACCCTCTGTTAACCAATCCTTAGGAAATTCTGTTTCTGATAATGGAACACCATTATAAGTGCATTTAACGTGTATTTCCTTATCCCAACCCCGGAAATCCTCATGCCACTCGGGGGATTGAAATAATAATATGCGTCCAATATTTTTAATTATTATCAAGAATGGCAATGTAATGTATTTTCTAAAAATGGATTGGGTGAGTAACAGCGAACCCCTTATTGGTTGACCAAATAGAATGCTATCCCAAAGTTCTGATATTCTTAGAGCGTCTTTATTTGTTCTTAGAGCTTCTTGATTTGATCTAGTTAGATCCTCTTGATTTGATCTAGTTAGACTTTCTTCTGTCTCCTCTTCTTCACAACTAGAATTCCCAATTTCCGATTTTTTGCCCATCCAATCCCCAAAAACAATATTTTTCATTTTAGAGAAATCAAAAGAGAAAAAAAAAGTTTTGTCAATTTGATCCAAAAAAAGTGGTGAATGTACATTTGCTTGAAAGATTTCCCAAATAACTTTTTTACGTCTTTGAGCACGCATAGACCCCAGGATTAGATCTTCACGAAAATCTGATTGTGGTAAATAACGCGTTACATAAAACTCTTCCGGTTCCGCTTCCTGTGAATCATCCTCGTTGGTATCTGTATCTTTATCTTCTTTTTCATCAGTATAAATTAGCACGGGTTTGCCTTTTCTGGAACGAATTGGATAACCAGTTCCAGATTCTTCTGGATTTTCTTCGTCGTCTTCTTCGTCAACTTCTAATGAATCCAATGTTGTCAATTCGTCTGGACAAGGCACTTCTTTACTAATTTCTTTTATTGCAACAAATTTATTATTTCTAATTGTTTTATCATTTGAATCATTTGTTGTTTTATCATTTGAATCATTTGTGACTACATCGAATGTGAATTTCGAAAATTTTGTTTTATTTTTTGAATCAATGATTGGGGGTTTTGAATTTAAGGAATTATCAATATATGTCGATAATGATTTCCCATTATCAAAATTCATAAATGGATTCCTAGTGAATAGATCCAGAATCTTGTTTAGCCGGGGCGTTTTTATATAATTTCGTGTAGAAGTTAGTAAATCGTTCATTTCTATTGGGAATGAATCTAATTTTTGGATTTTTCCACGATATGGTCCGTTTAAAAAAGGATCATATTTTTTAGGCAAATATCCTTCTTGATTCTCATCATTTCCTTCTTGATTCTCATCATTTCCTTCTTGATTCTCATCATTGTATAATCTGGTCCTTTTTTCTAGTACATCCAGATCAAAGGATTCCGTTTGTTTTTCTAAGGATTCCGTTTGTTTTTCTAAGGATTCCGTTTGTTTTTCTAAGGATTCTATTTGTTTTTCTAAAGTTTTTATTCTATTTATTAATTCATTATTGAGGTTGTTTTTTTTTTGTTCATTGGCGGAAACCCAATGATTATATAGGTTGTTGTTTTCCTGGTATTCCTTTTCTGTCATGTACAAAGATATCTTTCGGTTTATCATTTGTGAAAAAGTAGATAAACTAGGTGGGTATGTAAAAGATATTTTTTGTTTTCCATCGCTTGGACATGTATAAAAAAAATATTGTGACACTTGATTTGGTACAATGGTTTCGAATCCAGCATCTTTTAGCAATGGACGACTCCACCGTTTAGAATCGAAAAAAAAAGTAAAAAGATATTTTTCAAAGCTTTTTTTTCTACTTTTTTTTCTACTTTGTAATTTCAAAGTACATCGATATCGATTTTGTTCTCCTAAATTTTCCATTGTATAGTGAATAACTTGCACTTCCTCATCAGATTCTTCTGGTTCCTTATCATATTCTTCTATTTCCTCTTCATATTCTTCTAGTTCCTCGTCATATTCTTCTATTTCCTCTTCATATTCTTCTAGTTCCTCGTCATATTCTTTTATTTCCTCTTCAGTTTCCTCCGTTTTATTTTGGTCAGTTGTTTCTACATCACTTTCTTCCTCACTTTCCCTCTTTTTTTGCGTTTGTGAGATTTCTTTTTGGAGTTTATTAGTGACAATGGGCAACGGCATTCTGCCTAAATAGTAGATACAGGTGATAAATAAGAGAATACTAAAGATTCGATCCAGATCATTTTTCAATTCTGACACAAGATACTTCTTAGTAAAAGGATTTTGCCGTATCCAGAATAATACGAATTCAACCCATTTCATGAATAAAATGTGACCCATTAACCAACCAACAAAACCACTTGTTACAAATAACATCTTGTTGTTGCATCGAAACATATAAATGTTGACTAATCTGGATAATGTTGAACTTGGTAAAATAAAATGGTTGCATAATTGAAAGATTAGATTGTTCAGGAATACACATAAAATGCTGAGATTACGCATGGAATTTTTGGTAGTAGATCTATAATCAAAAACGTTCTTTTGATTGTTCCAGAATAAATGAAACAAAAGATAGGGTAGAATTAGCACAGTTATTGTATGAGGTCTACCCAATGCTAGATGCAGAGGCGCATAATAGATTGATATAAACATTACGAGTTGCCCCGTAATAAAACCTGTTGTTGCTGATATCTCCTTCTCGGTTCCTTTTTCCATAATCCGATCTCGGAGAAAGAAGATAGAAGAGGGCCCTATTGAGAATGTGGTTAGAAATCCATAATAAAGTCCGACCACAACGACCGAATTGATTAGATTCATCATAACAAACCTCCCTTTTTTTTATGATGATTTCTTCATATATGATGATTTCTTCATATATGATGATTTCTTCACATATGATGATTTCTTCATATATGATAATTTCTTCATATATGATGATTTCTTAACCTTCCATATATAGAAAGAAGGAGATAGACTATAAATGACATCTCTTATGTGAATGATACCAAAGGGATATTAAATGAATGGAATTGGGATATAGATGGAATATAATGAAA